GCGGTAAGAAGGGGTTTCGTTCTAGTGCCCGGAAATAATATTCCAAAGCCTTTGTATGCTCTCCATTGCTTGTGTGTATAAGGCCTATGTTATAGAGTATATAACTTCGATCATAGGGATCAATTTCTAGTCGCGTAGCTTCATAATAATTCTGCAAAGCTTCCGCATAATTTCCTTCGGATTGAGCCAACATCCGTTACGGTCGTTCATTCTATTCAAAAAATCTCCGTTCCAAAACCGTACATGAGGTTTTCATCTCATACGGCTCCTCCCTTCTGTACATAGTACTAAGCGAAATAATCTATAGAATAAAAATAGAATTAGTCCCATCTCATTATGGACCGAAAGGGGCTGGTATTTTTCCAAGAAATCTCTAGCCAACCTTCCCGCAAGAGGTTTTTCTTAACACCAATGAATTCTATTAATGCTAGAGGAAAACGATAGCTCCAAGAATTTCTTTGTTCTCAACGCCTCCTATTTAGAGGAATTAGCCACTTCAACGATCTTTGATGGTTATAGGGGTATCCAAAGTACAAACCTGATGGTTGTTTGTTATCCCAACCATTCTTCCCAGCCCTGATACCGATCAGGAAAGGGCTAATTTCTAACAAAGTTTTTCTCTTGTTGATTCCTATTTCTAGGTGTAGTGCTTTTCTCCCCTATGCTGCCTATTGGTACTAGTAGAGTAGGATTGGCCTGTAATACAGAACCTATCCTGTAGGTGTAACCTTTCGCTCAATACTCAAATCTACAATTGAAGCATCTGAGGCCGCATCAATCGAGGATACACGACAGAAGGAATTGTTAGTTCACCTCACCTTCTCCAAGCGTGGGTTTCCTTTACTAATTTTGTTCTCTCTATGCGAACCCCCTCTCTTTCTCGTAAGACTGAGGTGTAGGTAGGGCTAAAAAAAAAAAAGAGTCAAATCGCACCATCTCTATAATAAGTAAATGCCCTTTTTTCCCCTGAGGTTGTCGGAATTATTCGCAATAAAATATTGGCTACAATTGAGGAGGTCTTATCAATGAAATTTCCATTTATACGGGATCTAGGCATAATTCCCAACCCATTCTATATAGAATTGTTTTCATTCCTTCACAAAATACCATAAAAACAAACACATTCGATTCTTATAAATCGATCGATCCATATATATGCTATAAATGGATAAGAGAGGTATGGATTTTCCGCTCAGCTCAAATTGTGTCCTTTTCCTTCTGTTTGGACAAGAAGAGATATGAAATATTTGACTAAGATTGGATTTCATTCCACTTTTCTATTTCTCAACAATAACTTCTCTCATCAGCTATTTCGCGTTTTCAAAGTCATTAATTGTCTCATACCCTTTTTTAGATTCCGATTGTATGGCGTAGCGTACCTTATGCAAACAGAATTTTAGGGTTCCTTTATTTTATTATGGAATAAGAAGAATTCTTCCATTCTCTTTTTCTTTGGTTTGGGGAAAACCCAAACTAAAACTTTTCGAGGGAGCGGAATTCCTAGTAAAAAAATCCTGGATCCTTCCACTTAGATGAAAAGGAATTTTTCCAATAGAACCAAGGAACCCCCGAGCGGTTGTGGTTGTACCTGTACTGCAGGAATAGGAAAACCCGCTATTCACTCAGTTTATTTTCCATAATAAGATTATGTAGGAGAGATGGCCGAGCGGTTCAAGGCGTAGCATTGGAACTGCTATGTAGACTTTTGTTTACCGAGGGTTCGAATCCCTCTCTTTCCGTTTCTCTTAATTCATCAACGTTAACGATCACAATGTATCAAATCAAATAACAGTTTATTCCAGCAATAATACCTTTATTTAATAGAAATTCTCTATAGTAAATTACTGTGGTATGTAAAATACACATAGAGGAAAGAACAAAAAAAAAAAGGATCCTAGGGTTAATCCATTTCTGCTAGTTGAATGGAAAATACCAATTAAGGGCCTTAGGTCGATTTAGTTCGGGGAAAGGGGAAGAGGAAGAAAATTCTATGAACCTTTCCTTTTTTCATTAAGTTCAAGTCTTACGAGAGTAATATTCTACAACTAACAACTCATTTATTTTGAGACCGACCCACTTCCTATCTAGGATTTTTTTAACTAGTCCTTTATATTGCAATGTGTCAATCGTCAAATGCTTTGGCAATTTCCCCGGGTCGGATGAAGCAATAGAATTTTGAACCAGACATTTTGATCTTTGGTTATCCTTCGTAGTAATAATATCTCGGGGTTTGCAACGAAAACTTGGTATATCGACTATACGACGATTAACTAAAATATGTCTATGGTTAACTAATTGCCGGGCCTCAGGAATGGTTGAAGCCATACCCAATCGAAAAAGGATATTATCCAAACGCATTTCAAGTAATTGTAGTAAAACCTGACCTGTTGACCTTTTTGCTTTTCCAGCGATATGTACATATCTAAGTAATTGTCGTTCTGTCAGACCATAATGAAAACGCAATTTCTGTTTTTCTTGAAGACGAATACGATATTGCTCTTTTTTCCCAGAATGGAATTTCTTTTTCAGATTACTTCCGGATTTAGGTGTTTTTCTAGTGAGTCCTGGTAAAGCTCCCAGACGGCGTATTTTTTTAAAACGAGGTCCTCGATAACGGGACATGAAGACTCCTTTTTTATTTTATTGAAATTTCATTTTACACAATGAATTTCATTGTATTTACATTAAAGAATACAGCGAAATTAAAACTGAATTAAACTAAAGGATAAACAGAGTAAAATCTACTAAAGTACCACAAAAAATGGAATTTCATCAACATCTGGATTTTTTGTATATATATTATTTATTTTATTGTTTTGTATCTAGCAAAATTGTAAGGTAGAACCACAGAATAGATCCTGGATTCTCCATTTAATTCGGAGAAAAAGAGAGATTCTTGTTCATGGAACATCGATATAGAAAAAAGCCGACTATCGGATTTGAACCGATGACCCTCGCATTACAAATGCGATGCTCTAACCTCTGAGCTAAGTGGGCTTACATAACAGAAATAGTGTAACAAATAGAAATATGTATAGTATAGGAAATCTGTAAAATGTCAGATCTTAATTATTAATCTTAGCTATTAACTAGTTCGAAATTTGAAGTTCTACTTAGAAAAAAATACTAGAACTTCATAAAAATCAAGTTAGCTTGATATGCTTAACTAGAGGATATCCTTAAATAGGATTATAGAATTTATTGAACTTTCTTTTTATTTCTCTAATTCGCAAATTGATTTTTCTAATAGAATAAAATCTATTCCAATTTCTATATTGAATTTGATTTCAGATATTTTCAATTTGATATGGCTCGGACAAGTAATCTAATACATAGAAAAGAATAATATATATGAAAGATATAATAAAGAGAAAATGCGAATTTCTTGGCATTTTCATTCGATCATTATAGACATTTTTTGAGATATTTTGTTTTTTTTTNNNNATTTCTTAATAATTTAATGATTAATATTTCACTAAGGAGAACATAGAATCATAGCAAATTAAATTGCTAATTCTGATTAGAAAAAAAAAAAAATGAATATCAAGCGTTAGAGTATGATTTTGAATACTCTAAAAAAGAAGGGTGGGGGAGAGAAAAACTTTGGGATATATTGATTCGGATTGAATTGCAAATACATCAACGATAGAATCAATTCAATTCTGAATTGCAACAAGCAGGGTCTCTCAAATAGAGACGAACTGCTAGACTACGTCGAGTAATGAATTCAACGATTCAAAAAAAAACTAAGAGATGGATGAAATTACACAAGGAATCTAGGTCTCAATCAAAGAAAAGGAAAATGGGGATATGGCGAAATCGGTAGACGCTACGGACTTGATTGTATTGAGCCTTGGTATGGAAACCTGCTAAGTGGTAACTTCCAAATTCAGAGAAACCCTGGAATTAAAAAAGGGCAATCCTGAGCCAAATCCGTGTTTTGAGAAAACAAGTGGTTCTCGAACTAGAATCCAAAGGAAAAGGATAGGTGCAGAGACTCAATGGAAGCTGTTCTAACGAATCGAGTTGATTACGTTGTGTTGGTAGTGGAACTCCCTCTAAATTAGAGAAAGTAAGGGGTTTATACATCTAATACACACATATGGATACTGACATAGCAAACGATTAATCACAGAACCCATATCATAATATAGGTTCTTTATTCTTTTTTAGAATGAAATTAGGAATGATTATGAAATAGAAAATTCAGAATTTTTTTAGAATTATTGTGAATCCATTCCAATCGAATATTGAGTAATCAAATCCTTCAATTCATAGTTTTCGAGATCTTTTAAAAAGTGGATTAATCGGACGAGGATAAAGAGAGAGTCCCATTCTACATGTCAATACTGACAACAATGAAATTTCTAGTAAAAGGAAAATCCGTCGACTTTATAAGTCGTGAGGGTTCAAGTCCCTCTATCCCCAAACCCTCTTTTATTCCCTAACTCTAACTATACTATAGTATTTATCCTCTTTTTTTCTTTTTATCAATCGGTTTAAGATTCATTAACTTTCTCATTCTACTCTTTCACAAAGGAGTGCGAAGAGAACTCAATGGATCTTATGCTATTCATTGAATAGATTTCTTTTTTATTATAGTATAGGCAAGGAACTTCGATTATTAACTCTATTTTTAAGTATTATTAAGTAAGCCATGCACAATGCATAGGACTACCCCCCCCCATTTCCAAATTTGGAATTTGGAATACTTTATTGATTTTTTAGTCCCTTTAATTGACATAGATACAAATACTCTACTAGGATGATGCACAAGAAAAGGTCAGGATAGCTCAGTTGGTAGAGCAGAGGACTGAAAATCCTCGTGTCACCAGTTCAAATCTGGTTCCTGGCACAGAAAAAAAAAAAGGATCTACCGAATAGGTATTGATACAAATACCTCGAGATAGGTTGGAATACATATTCGTTAATAATATAGATAGAGTATGATTTATTCATCTAAGTAGATAAATCTCTAAATAGAGGCACTTCTTTTTCTT